GCTTCGACAATTCAAAAGTCGGAGAAGGTTTTTTACTAATGAATCGATAGTCAAACTCATTCCATACATTATCTTTTACTCTATCAAAGCGGTGGATTTCTAAATTTTCATAGGGCCCTCCCGGAATTCCTTCTAGAGCCTGTTGAATAATTTTTATGGATTCTGTCATTTCACTGATTCGTACTAAATAACGGGCTAATGAATCCCCCTCTTTTTGCCATTGGACTTCCCAATCAAATTCGTCGTAACACTCATAATGATCAACTTTACGAAGATCCCATTGTATTCCGGAAGCTCGTAGCATTGGTCCCGACAAACCCCAATTTATTGCTTCCTCTCCACCAATAATGCCTACTCCTTCAACTCGTTCTAAAAAAACAGGATTCTGTGTAATAAGCTTTTGATATTCAGCAATTCCTGTTAAAAAATAATCGCAAAAATCCAAACATTTATCTATCCAGCCATGAGGTAAATCAGCAGTGACTCCTCCAATACGAAAAAAATTGTGCATCATTCGCATACCGGTGGCAGCTTCGAATAGGTCATATATCAATTCCCTTTCTCGAAAAATATAGAAGAAAGGAGTCTGTGCCCCAATATCTGCCATAAAAGGGCCGAGCCATAACAAATGTGAAGCTATCCGACTTAACTCCAACATAATGACTCTGATATAACTGGCCCTTTTAGGCACTTGAATATTGCCTAATTGCTCTGGCGCATTTACAGTTATTGCTTCTGTGAACATAGTAGCTAAATAATCCCAACGCGTTACATAGGGCAAATATTGTATAATTGTTCGATTTTCCGCAATTTTTTCCATACCTCTGTGTAAATAACCCAATATTGGTTCACAGTCAATAACATCTTCACCATCTAGAGTAACAATAAGTCGAAGAACACCATGCATTGATGGGTGGTGAGGTCCCATATTGACTATCATGAAGTCTTTTGTTGTAGATGGTACAGTCATAGGTTTTTACTGATTCATTCTTCCATGAATTGCTGAAAGTGAAAAGAAGTTCATCAAACTTTAAGCGAATAATTCAAACTAATTCTTCAAATTAACGAGTTTTTCTCTCTCGAATATCCAACTGTCCTATTAATTCTTTATAACGTGCTCTATTTTTTTTTGATAAATAAGCCAGCAAGCGTTGACGTTTTCCCAGAATTTTCCGCAGGCCTCTCTGAGATAAATAGTCTTTTTTGTGCAATTCCAAATGTGAAGTAAGTCTCCGTATCTTATTGGTGAAACTAACTACTTGAAATTCAACGGATCCTCTGTTTTCTTTGTTTTCTTCTTGTTCTTGCAAAATAATTGAAATAAATGAATTTTTTACCATAAAAGAATTTCACACTCCCCTTTTTACAGATATTTATTTTATTGATCAGTAATAATAATGTCAGAAATTTTAATGTAGTATACACAATAATCATAATTTATTTATAGACTCCGCATTTTATCAATTAAGATTAATCAATCCGATTTTGGAATTAATTTGTATAGTGATAGAAAAAGACGCTACCAAATAGTTTACTACGAAGATTCTCTTGATTAATTTCTAGCTTTAATGGATACGCCGTTTCCTACCTCATTTGCTTAGTATTGCAATATACTAGACTGGGGTGTAAGACAGTGCATATGTCCATCTGGTTGCTTGCATATAACATCAATATATACAGATGCCGGACAGAAGAAAAAATGAAAAATATGATTGATAGAATAAGATAATATATAGGAAACTCAAAATTTTAAATCATGGATACATATATATCCTTAACATACTCAAGCGGCTCCCATTATTGGTATCAAACCAATAGCGATTCATACAAGCTAAATCTTCTAATTGATAATTAGGCCAAAAGAAGAACTTTAATTTCATTAATTCATTTTTTTTTCTGTCAAAATGTTTACTTTCATCCAAAAATTGACTCCAGTTTTTTATCTTGGTTTCCTTGCAAAATCCTATATTTCTATGCATATCATTCCTAGTCTTTAAATTCAAGTTGAAAGAAATTAGAATTCTCCATTCTCTACGACGTCTAGACGATAAAATTTTTTCAGGAAGAAGCAAATCATAATTATTTTTGTCTCTATTTATATTTTTTATTTTATGTCTTGGAATGGATTCATCAAAATTATTCTTAGCAACATTTTTTTGTTTTCGGTATCTTTGATTGCTTTGGTGCTTATTTTTATGAACCAAGGAAATACCTATGATTTGATACATAAAAAACTGTCCGTCATTTTTTACAGATAGATGGGCACGTTCCATAATTAAAATTCTATTTTCCATTAATTTTGTAAGATCCAAACGCTCAATCATTATATCCAGATTCATTTCTTTCCTTTTAATATGGGATAGAACAATTTTTCTTACTTTTATCAGGTTAAGCAGGAGACCATATGCCGGGATATTATCCATCATTTTTTGATTCAATTTATTCACACGTCCATTCCATTGTAATTGCACGGGAAAATCTCCTTGAAGGACGATTCCTAGTTTTCGGATCGGTTGTGAAAAAAATTCTTCGATATTGTTTTGATTCTTTAATTTAAAATATTGTTTTGGATTTGATGGGCTAAAATTGAAAAAATCCTCATTCTGCTCTTGCTTTCCAAAAAAAGGCTCATCCTCTTCTTCCTTTACAGCCTCATCCGCTTCTTCCTTTACATTGAGATTTTTATTTTCACTAAAATTGGGATTTATATTCAAATTAAAAAGAAGTAATTTGCTTGGGATAAACCAAGGTTTCTTTTTATATTTATCATAAAGTATTACAAACTCTGGAAAGAAAACAACTTTCGGCGTCGATGTGAATCGATTTAAGATTAAGATTTTTTCATTCATTCCCATCCAATCACAAAACATTACCATCCAATCAAAAAAGACCCTTTTGTATTTGTAATTGATTTCGGAATTTGAATGAATCGGAAGATAAAAAAGACCATTATTATTAATTTGATCCATTTTTTGGTCCTTATTAGGTTTAGGTTCAGCCTTAATATTTTTTTTAATTTTACAAACCAAATATTTTCTATCTGGATTTTTTTCCATATATATAATATAATTACAACTTTTTCCTAGATAATTATTGATAGGAAGATTCTTGAATATGTTAAAAAATTTTTCTTTAGTTCTGGTGGAATTTTCTTGGTTCTTATTTGTTTCTAATGATGATCTATAAATATAGGAGTTTTTCTTAGTTTCAGAATGAATATATTTATATGATAAAAGATCATATCTATAGTTTTTTTGAAAATTCTCCTCTTTATTTGTTAATAAATATACTTTTGAGTTTTGTTTTTTTTTGTAATCAACTAATTGGTCTTTTTCATAGGAATACCATTTGTTTAAATCTTGGTTTTGAGACGTATGGGATTGATTAATTCCATTTCTCCATTTTTGTGGGACTAATCTAGACCATGTAATCTCAGATAAATCGTATTGATAATCACCTCTTAACCAGTTTTTCCATGGATTCATTTGATAATTTGAAAGTTTCTTATGTTTTAATTCGGAATGAAATATTCCTTGTCTTCCAAAAAAATCTTTTATTTCAGTCTTAATAAAAAAAGACGGTCGATTATATTGAAGAATAGATCTTAACTTATTGAAGTTAATAACTTGGCTTTGTGATAATTTTAAAAATACATAGTTTTGTGACAAGTAAGATAAGTCAAAAAAAATATGGGGCTTCCCCTTACTATTTCTAAGATTATCAAAAGCCCTTTTTATAGTCATAGGCAAAATAAAGTCAATTTTATTTTGTTTTATTTTATTAATGCTTTCTTGATTTGTTTCATTATTGTAAATGTATTTATCAAGAACTTTTTTTGTCGATGCGCTAAAAAGTTGTAGAGCGATTCTGCGCATATTAATGATACATAGAAAGATATCTATGTATATTTTTTTAAGGAAAAATTTCACTATTAATTGAATATTTTTTCTTTTCAATATTTTCCCAATTTTTGGCGGTGATTCTCCATTATTATTTTGATTTTTTTTTATTCCCGTCCTTGCTTTTTTTTTCTCTTTTTCTATTTGATTTATGATTGTGCTTCTTCTATCAATCCTATTTTGCATTTCTTCTTCCGCCTGTGAATAATTTGTCCAACCTGTAGATCGAATTTGACTAACTGATTCATTAATTATCTGATTGCTGATTATAGAATCCTTTTCTTTTTTAGTTTCACTTGATTCATATATTTCTATCGGTATAAATAATGGAATTGTCTGTCCTTTGAAAAGTTGTCTTATTATTCGTTTTACAAATAAAAATGCTTTTTTATTTTTTATTTTTTTAAAAACTCTTCGAACTCGAAAATTCCATTTTCGGAGTTCGACTTTAAAGTCTATATCTTGAAAAATGGGTTCAAAAAAGGAAGGTGTTTTTCGAGGAGGACCAAAAGGATATTCCATTTCCATTCCTAAAACTGTTAAAAAACAAGAATCAAAATCATCTTGTTTCTTTAGATTTCTCTTAGAGAGTCGTCGCTTAGAGCTGTGCCAAGGTTTCAAATGAAAAGGATATAGGATTTTTATCTGAAAACCCTCTTTTAACCAATTTTTAGGAAAATTTTTTTTGTAGAATTGAATACCATTCAAGCTACATCTTAAATAAGTTTCTCTATTCCAATCTTGGAAATCTTCATACCATTCCGGAGATTGCCCTAATAAAATACGGCCCATATTCTTAGCTACTATCAATAAGGGTAATTTAATATATCTTCTAAAAATTGCTTGCGCTATTAACAGAATACTTCTTGTTTTTTGTTTATGTGGAATGTTCTCCCATATTTCTATTCCCATTTTCTGGTAGTTTTTTTTTATTTGAATTTCTCGATCTAAAATTTCTAATTCTGACTTTATAGCAAACCAATCTTTCATATTAGAAAAAAGTTTCATTAGGTCGGATATAGGAAAAGGAAAATCTTCCATTTTTTCGAAAAAAAGAGGGGAGTGGGCATTTCCTAGAGACGGTCCCCAAATAACCACTTT